GGTAAGTATTTTAATATTAAAACGCGTGAAATTCCCCCCCCCGTACCGGGGAAAGTAGTATGAGTAAGAACTCTCGAGTGGGGGGGGGTAGGGGGGGGGAACCCCCCCCCCCACACAGGGAAACGCTTGGAATCAGGCGCAGAGGGGGGCATCGTTATGTACTTGATATCAGTTATGTAAGTCTGCTATTATTGTTTTCGGGCGTGGAGGTATTTACGTGGGTTAAAATGTATGTGTGCCCCCTTGATCACTTACTGAGAGTTCACTGTGAAATGCAAGAGGAAAGGAAACCTAAAAAAAAAACCATATGCACTTTGGCTTGAACGCCCGGCATGGTGGGTTATTGGTAATTAGGACTCCACCATCGTGATGCCAGATATAGTGCAGCTTTGCGATGTGGGAGGTCCTGGTATGACCCTGAAATAGGAACCAGATGCCAGAAATAGTTTCAGATTAGCTACCCTCAGTACGTATGGACCTGACGATCATTAATGGTTTTTCCGTGAGTGCTACGGTTGATGGTTTCTTAGTTGGCCGTGTTTCTTGGGTCGTTAATATGATGAATCATTATTATGAATGCCTCTCTTGAATAGTATGGTAGTGATTCCATTAATGTGTGTGCTCTTTACCCCTTGGTAATGGTTCTTTTTATGCTTCTAGTCCTCCCTTAGGTGATAGGTGATATGTGTATGTTACATATATATTAATGGTGATAATGCATATAAGTACTTAGGCCGGCTACTGCCGGCCTAAGTACTGCTTGGGGCAGAGGGTAGTTAAATCAGAACATCGGCTTTGGGAGCCGGCGGTGGGAGTTTGAGCCTCTCCTCTCTGACAGTAGGGGGGAGGAATCCAACCTCCTTATCCGGATTACAAGACCGGCGCTTGGGCTCTAAGCTACACCTACAAGCTCATTCAAGGGCTTTATTCTCGACCCAGCCGGCGAGGGGGGCCAGGACGAGGAGAAGGAGGAAGTACAAAAAGGAGGCCACTTGGCCAATAATAATGAAGGGATGCTCGACAGGTATACCCCCAATCCAAGTAAGGATAATGACATCGGCCACGAAGGTCCAGAAAAGAATTTGGGTCAGAGGGCGGAAGGTTAGTCCGCGCTGCTTGGAGGTATGTAGGATGGGGACAAGCATGAGGACAAGGATAGAAGCAAGGAGAGCAAGCACGCCACCCAGCTTATTGGGAATGGAACGCAGAATGGCGTAAGCGAAGAGAAAATATCACTCGGGCTTGATGTGTGGAGGGGTGACAAGGGGGTTGGCTGGTGTAAAGTTGTCTGGGTCTCCAAGCACGTTAGGGGAGAATAAGGCCAGGGAGGTCAGGGCCATCATAAGAATAATAAAGCCCAAAAGGTCCTTGTAAGAAAAGTAGGGGTGGAAGGAAATCTTGTCCGCGTCTGAGTTGATGCCTGCTGGGTTGTTCGAGCCCGTCTCATGAAGGAAGAGTAGGTGAATTACAGTAACAGCAGCGATGACGAAGGGAAAAAGAAAATGGAAGGCAAAGAAACGGGTGAGTGTGGCGTTGTCGACCGAGAAGCCGCCTCAAATTCACTGCACAAGAGTATTACCGACATAGGGCACGGCGGAAAGAAGGTTGGTAATAACGGTAGCGCCCCAGAAGGACATTTGGCCCCAAGGCAAGACGTAGCCCACGAAAGCGGTTATTATAACGAGGAGGAGGAGGATTACACCTACGTTCCAGGTCTCCTTGTATAGGTAGGACCCGTAGTAAAGGCCACGGGCGATGTGCATATAGATGCAAATAAAGAAAAAGGAGGCTCCGTTAGCGTGCATGTTCCGAATTAGTCAACCGTAGTTGACATCCCGGCAAATGTGCGTGACGGAAGAAAAAGCGGTGGCAACGTCAGAAGTGTAGTGTATCGCGAGAAAGAGGCCGGTCAGAATTTGGGTTGCCAAGCAGAGGCCCAACAAAGAGCCAAAGTTTCATCATGCAGAGATGTTGGAAGGTGCAGGAAGGTCAACAAGTGCGCCGTTGGCAATTTTTAGTAAGGGGTGGGTTTTTCGCAGGCTTGCCATTAAAGGTTTTTGTAGTTGATTCACAACGGTGGTTTTTCAAGTCATTGGTCCTGGTTAGATTCCGGGCAAAAACGATGTCTTATATTACAAGTTTGTTCCTATGCGGGCTGGTGGCAGGACTAGTGGGGGTAGCGTCGAACCCGGCACCGTATTTTGCGGCCCTGGGATTAGTAGTAGCGGCGGGCTTAGGGTGTGGCGTACTGGCCGGGTGCGGGGGGCCGTACCTATCATTAACCCTATTCCTGATTTACCTGGGGGGAATGTTGGTGGTGTTTGCCTATTCGGCGGCGTTGGCATCGGATCCGTATCCCATGTCATGAGGAGACCGCTCGGTTGGGGGGTACCTGGTGGCTTACCTGGGGGTAGTAGCGGGGGGATACTGGTGGTGAGGCCAAAGCGCGTTCGAGTCAAGTTGAGTGTCCGTGGACCAAGTCAAAGAACTAGCAGTGACGCGAGGAGATATGTCGGGGGTGGCGTTGATGTACTCGTGCGGGGGGGGAATGCTGGTAGTGAGCGGGTGAGTCCTGCTGCTGGCGTTGGTGGTAGCCTTAGAGGTGACGCGAGGGCTAAGCCGGGGGGGATTACGGGCGGTAAGGGGCTAACCGCACATAAAGACTGCCAAAGACAGGGTCAGGACAAAAATGGTCAAGTACGTTTTGATAATACCCTGTTGAAGATCGCTAGTGGCCGAGGCAAGGGTAATGTTGAAGCGGGCAAGGGCGCTGGGGCCCGCCTTCTCAAGCCAAGTCTGATCCAGGGATATGCTGGCGGCAGTTTGGCCGAGGGACAGAGTAAGTTTCGGGAAAGCGCGGTGAGTAAAGTAGGTATAGAAACCGAGCATGTTAGAGAAGTTATGGGGGGCGAGGGTGGGCAAGGGCTTAAGCTGCTTGGAGGTTAAACTGGCAAGCTCGAGGGCAATAAGGAGGCCCAGGACCGAGACAATCAAGGCAGCAAGCTTAAGGGGGGCAGGCATAGTTATAAGCTGGGTTTTAGGAAAAATGATGCTGTTAGAGATGATGAACCCCGAGAGGATGCTACCTCATGCCAATCGTTTAATCGGGGCAAGGACAGACGGGGTATTCTCGTTGAGGGGGGGGAGAGGTTGGAATCGAGGGTAACCCATGGTGGCAAAAAAAACGACTCGGAGGCTGTAGACCGCAGTGAAAGAGGTGGCAAGAAGAGTGAGAGTTAGGGCTCAGGCATTAAGGTGTGAGGTATTGAGGGCCTCAATGATAGAGTCCTTGGAAAAAAAGCCCGCAAGGAAGGGGGTCCCTGTCAAAGCAAGACTGCCGATGGTTAAACAAGAGGAGGTAAAGGGGGTAAGAGAATGAAGGCCCCCTATTTTACGAATGTCCTGCTCGTCGTTGAGGCTGTGGATAACGGAGCCTGAGCACAAAAATAGCATGGCCTTAAAAAAGGCATGGGTGCAGATGTGGAAGAAGGCTAGGTGGGGTTGACCAAGGCCGAGAGTGACCACCATTAGGCCCAGTTGGCTAGAAGTAGAAAAAGCGACGATTTTCTTAATGTCGTTTTGGGTTAAGGCACAGATGGCTGTGAAAAGGGTGGTGAGGGCCCCTAAACACAGGCAGGAAGTGGTAGCAACGGGACTGGCTTGCACAAGAGGGAAAAGGCGAATTAGGAGAAAAACGCCGGCAACAACCATTGTGCTTGAGTGTAGTAGGGCGGAAACTGGGGTGGGGCCCTCCATGGCGGAGGGAAGCCAAGGGTGCAAGCCGAACTGGGCGGACTTGCCGGCAGCCGCTAGGACTAACCCCATGGCTGGGAGGGTAAGGTGAAGATCCGGTGCTAGAGAGAAGACTTGTTGAATTTCTCAGGAGTTTGCTTGAATAGCAAGCGAGGCCATAGCAAGGATAAGGCCGATGTCGCCGACACGGTTGTAAAGGACGGCTTGAAGGGCCGCGGTGTTAGCATCGGCGCGGCCGGATCACCAGCCGATAAGTAGGAAGGACATGATGCCCACACCCTCCCATCCAATAAAAAGTTGGAAAAGGTTGTTTGCAGTGACAAGAACCAGCATGGCTAGAAGAAAGGTGAGAAGATACTTGAAAAAACGTGGCATGTCGGGGTCGGAGTGCATATACCAGGATGCAAAGTCGAGGATCGACCAAGAAACGAAAAGGGCGATAGGGACAAAGATGATGGAATATAAGTCAAAGCTGAAGCTAATGGTGATATGAAAGGTAGCGGTAGATATCCAGCTTCAGCTAACAGTGGTGGTTTCTAATCCGTAAGCGAGGAAAATGACAAGTGGGAAAAGACTTGTGAAAAAGGCCAATTTAACGGAGGCAATAGCCTGTTGGAAGGGTCAAACTAGAGGAAGAGAGGGGCGGGTAAGGGACGAAATAATGGGTAAGAGGAGCAGGAGCATAGTTAGAAGAAAAGAAGATGTTACAAGAGTCGCAAGATTGTGCATAGCTTTCACTTGGATTTGCACCAAGAGTTTCCGGTTCCTAAGACCGGCGGATGGCTGTTATCCTTTGAGAGCTCGAGTGAGCCGAGGAGTCCAACCTCGGTCACCGGGATTAGCACTCCCTGTCGGCGCGGCCCTCCCTCGGCCAGCAAGGGGGGTCAAACCCCTAACTCCAGAATCACAATCTGGTGTTTAAGTTAAACTATGCGGGCATCAGTGGGAGCCCCAGATAATCTCGGGTTTCAGGACGAGAAGGAGGAGGGGGAGAACGTGAAGAGAGATAAGAAGATGTTCCCGGGTGTAGGTGGGGTATAAGCCCGAGAGGTGGGAGGGAACACGGCCCCGCTGGGTTACTAGAAACAAGTAAAGAGAGTAAGCGGCAGTGATGAATGTGCCGGAGCCGGTAACTAGTAAAGAAAGCTTAGACCAATGGAATAAAGAAGAAATGATGAAAAGCTCTCCTATAAGGTTGGGAAGGGGTGGAAGGGCAAGGTTGGCCAAAGTTCCCAAGAATCACCAGACGCTGATAAGGGGAAGTGCCACTTGTAATGCCCGGGCGAGAAGCATGGTGCGGGTGTGGAGACGCTCGTAGTTGGTATTAGCTAGACAAAATAGTGCGGAGGAAGCAAGGCCGTGGGCAACCATCAAAAGCAGTGCACCCGTAAGACCTCATGGGGTTTGGATCAGGATAGCCCCGGCTACCAAGCCCATGTGGCTGACAGAGGAATATGCGATCAGGGATTTCAGATCCGTCTGACGAAGGCAGATTGTACCAGTCATCACGATACCTCAAAGGGCCAGGGCAATAAAGGGGTAGGCAAGCTTCTCGGAGAGAGGTTGAAGGGTTGGGAGAATGCGGATTATGCCGTAGCCACCAAGCTTGAGTAGTACTGCTGCGAGGACTATGGAACCCGCGACCGGGGCCTCCACGTGAGCCTTAGGAAGCCACAGGTGAACACCGTAAAGAGGCATCTTGACAAGGAAAGCCATGACGCAGGCCAACCACCAGAGATCAGCGGCGAGCGTGGAAAGCGAGAGGGGGCTTGAGTACGACAGCACAAGTATGGAAAGGGTCCCAAGGTCATCGCTAAGAAGAAGTAGTGCGACCAGAAGGGGTAACGAACCGGCAAGGGTGTAAAACAGAAAGTATGTGCCGGCGGCTAGACGCTCCTTCTGGTTTCCTCACCGAGTGATAATAAACAGGGTGGGGACAAGGGTGGCCTCAAATATAATGTAAAACATGATAAGTTCGGTGGCACCGAAAGCTATAATGAGGAAAAGCTGTAAAAAGACTAGTAAAGAGATATAGAGGCGCTGCCGCGACAAGGGGTCGTGTGAGACGTGGTTCTGGCTGGCAAGGATCATAAGAGGGAGAAGCCAGCACGTGAGAACGAGGAGGGGGGCCGAAAGAGGGTCGGTGGCTATGTATGGGGAAAGGTTAACTAAGGAGGAAGTTTGTGGAAAGGCCAATCAAGAAATGCTAAAAAGGGCAACCAGGAAGCTGGACGAGAGGGCAGAGGTCCACAGACTAGCAGAAGGGGCAAGCCATACAATTGGGACTAGCATGATTGTTGAGAAAAGAACTTTTAGCATCGAAGGAGGTTTAAATTTTGGAGGCGATCTGAGCCGTGAGTTCGGGTAGTGGCGACGAGGAGAGCAAGGCCAGCGCTAGCCTCACAAGCGGAGAAGGCTAAGAGCAAGACAGGGGCGACGGTTTGAGCAAGAGCCTCCAGTTGAAGAGATCAAAGGGAGAGGCCAATGAAAAGAGATAGTATTATACCCTCCAAGCACAATAGGGCTGATAGCAGGTGGGTGCGGTGGAAGGCAAGGCCGGCCATGCCGAGAAGGAAGGCCGTGGAGAAAGCGAAGTGTGCTGGGGTCATACGACGGTAGCGGAGTTAAACCGCTGTTGTTCGAGCCGAAATCAAGTATCTTAGTTAGATTAACCGCCAGGCTATTCGGCCCAGTCCAAGCCGCCTTGAAGCCACTCGTACGCAAGGCCAAGGGTGAGCAAGGCAAGGAGCATAGATGTTCAAAAAAAGGTGATGGTGGGAAATTGGAGCTGGTCCGCTCAGGGGAGGGGCAGAAGAAGGGCGATTTCAAGGTCGAAAAGAAGAAACAAGATTGCTACTAAAAAGAAGCGAAGGGAAAAAGGAAGGCGAGCGGTTCCAAGAGGATCGAACCCGCACTCGTATGGGGAGAGTTTCTCTGAGTCGGGGGTGAGATGGGGAAGCCAAAACGAAATGAAAGCAAGAACGCAGGAAAGAGTGCCGGTGATTATAAGGACAGTTAAGGCAAGGTTCATTATCTTTTCTTGGGGTTAAACCAAGGTCTCGTGGTTGGAAGCCACACATATTTGCGCTATACTAAAAAGATCTAGGAACCTCATCAGTAAATGGAGATGTAAAGAAAGAGTCACACAACATCCACAAAATGTCAATATCAGGCTGCTGCTTCAAAACCGAAATGGTGGCTGGACGTAAAGTGGTACTGAATTTGGCGAATGAGGCAGACGGCCAAAAAAGTGCTGCCAATGATCACATGGAGTCCGTGGAAGCCGGTGGCCACGAAAAAAGTTGAGCCATAGACGCCGTCAGCAATAGTAAACGGGGCTTCGTAGTACTCCAGGGCCTGGAGGATGGTAAAGTAAAACCCGAGTAGGATAGTCAGCGCAAGGGACTGGATGGCTTGCTTACGATGGCCCTCTATAATACTGTGATGAGCCCAGGTCACGGTAACCCCGGAAGCCAAGAGAACAGCAGTGTTGAGAAGAGGGACTTCAAATGGGTCTAAGGTTGAGATTCCGGTAGGGGGTCAGCAGCCCCCAAGCTCTGGGGTGGGGGCTAAGCTTGAGTGGTAAAAGGCCCAAAAAAACCCCAGGAAAAAAAAAACTTCTGAGGCAATAAATAATACCATACCGTAGCGTAACCCCTTCTGGACTGGGGGGGTGTGGTGGCCCTGAAATGTGCCCTCTCGTACGATATCTCGCCATCACTGATACATGGTTAGGGCCATAAGAATAAGGCCCAAAGTCATTAGAGAAGTTGAATTGTAGTGAAACCAGATTGCAAGGCCGGAGGTTGATAAGAGGGCAGCCACTGCGCCGGTAAGAGGCCATGGGCTCGGGTCAACTATGTGAAATGCATGTGCTTGGTGTGCCATTAAATGTTTTCTTGTAAGTAGAGCGAGAGAAGTAAAACGAAGACATATGCCTGGATCATAGCAACGGCCACTTCCAACAGGGTTAGTAGGAAGAGCAGGGCCGTGGTTAGAATGGCAACGGCGGGTATGAGAGGAAAAAGTACGAAAGCGGCTGTGGCAATAAGCTGAATAAGAAGGTGGCCTGCCGTCAGGTTCGCGGTAAGTCGAACCCCTAGGGCTAGGGGCCGGATAAAAAGGCTAATGGTTTCGATAATAATTAGGACAGGGATCAACAAGGTGGGAGTTCCCTCGGGGAGAAGGTGCCCTAGGGCTGCTGTGGGTTGGTTGCGCATGCCGATAATAACAGTTGCGAGTCAAAGGGGTACAGCAAAGGCCATATTCAAAGAAAGTTGGGTGGTGGGCGTGAAAGTATATGGGAGGAGGCCTAGTATGTTTAAGGTGAGGAGGAACATCATCAAAGAGGCAAAAAGGGCTGCTCATTTATGCCCCGCTGTATTAAGTGGCAGGAGAAGTTGATTGGAGAACCGAGCCAAGGCTCAAGATTGCAAGGTAAGGAGTCGATTTTCCAGCCAGCGAGAGGAGGGGGCAGGGTAAAAAAGTCAAGGAAGAGTGAGGGCGAGGAAAATCAAAGGGGCGCCTATTAGGGTGGGGCTTATAAACTGGTCAAAAAAACTTAGGTTCATGGTCAAGTTCATGGTTGAGGGTCCATAAGACCTGCAGGTTGCGGAAGTGGGTCATGGGGGAAGGTGTGCTTAATAACTTTAGTTGGGAGAAAGGTTAAAAAGACCAACCAGGAGAAAATAAAAATTGAAAATCACGGAGAGGGATTCAGTTGTGGCATGTCGCTCTGGGTGGTTGGGAGGCACCATCTCTAGCTTAAAAGGCTAGCGCTAGGCCCAGTTTAGCTTCAGAGCGAGGCGTCCTCAAGTATTAGGGAAGATCAGTTCTCGAAGTGCTCCAGAGGAACTGCCTCGACCACGATTGGTATAAAGCTATGATTAGCCCCGCAAATCTCGGAGCATTGGCCGTAAAAAACGCCAGGGCGAGAAGTAATAAAGGCGGTCTGATTAAGGCGGCCTGGGACGGCATCTATTTTAACACCGAGGGAGGGCACGGCCCAGGAGTGAAGAACGTCCTCCGCAGAGACCAGTACTCGAATAGGAGATTCAAGAGGGACGACCATTCGGTGGTCAGTCTCTAACAACCGAAATTGGCCGGGGGTTAGGTCCTGCGTCGGGATTATGTATGAATCGAAGCCAAGATCTTCGTAGTCAGTGTATTCGTAGCTTCAGTACCATTGATGACCCATTGCCTTAATGGTGAGGTGAGGATCGTTAATTTCATCTATCAAATACAGAATGCGCAGAGAAGGTAGTGCGATCAGAATAAGAATAACCGCCGGAAGAATTGTTCAGATGATCTCAATTTCCTGGGAGTCCAGAATATACTTGTTCGTCAGCTTCGTGGAGACCATTGCGGCGATGATGTATAAGACGAGGGTGCTGATTAAAAAAACGATCATAAGGGCATGATCGTGAAAGTGGAGAAGTTCTTCTATTACAGGGGAGGCCGCGTCTTGGAGTCCTAGTTGCGATGGATGAGCCATTCTGGTGTTTACCCAAGACGCGCGGGAGTTTAACCCGCATTTTTGCCTTGACAAGGCAAGGTAGTAACTATTGTACTAGCGCCTTATGAAGAAAGTGGCAGAGCGGTTTTGCGCTTGGCTTGAAACCAGGTTACGGGGGTTCAACTCCCTCCTTTCTCGTTATGTTGATTGGACCTGTACAAATGCAGGCTCCTCAAACGTGTGATAGGGGGGCGGGCATCCATGTAGTCACTCGATGTTTGTTGAAGTAAGTTCAACTGCCAAGACTTCTCGTTTGGCGGCGAATGCTTCCCAAATGATAAATAAAAACATAATGACTGCCACTAGGGAGATTAATGAGCCGATCGAGGAGATGGTGTTTCATAGAGTGTAGGCATCAGGGTAGTCCGAGTACCGTCGTGGTATTCCGGCTAGGCCAAGAAAGTGTTGCGGGAAAAACGTAATATTTACGCCTACGAATATTACGCCGAAGTGAATTTTTGTTCAGGTGCTGTGGAGAGTGTAGCCGGTAAACAGAGGGAATCAGTGAACAAAGGCGGCAACAATTGCAAAGACGGCTCCCATGGATAAGACGTAGTGGAAGTGTGCGACTACGTAGTATGTATCATGCAGCACGATGTCGAGTGACGAGTTGGCTAGAACAATGCCCGTGAGACCCCCTACAGTGAATAAAAAGATAAAACCTAGGGCCCATAAAAGAGGAGTCTCTCATTTGATGGAACCGCCGTGGAGCGTAGCAAGCCAACTGAAGACCTTGACGCCTGTGGGGATCGCAATAATTATTGTGGCGGAAGTAAAGTAAGCCCGGGTGTCGACGTCCATCCCGACGGTAAACATGTGGTGAGCCCAGACGATAAAGCCTAGGAGACCGATTGCCATCATTGCCCAGACCATTCCTATATAGCCGAAGGGTTCCTTCTTACCGGCGTAATAAGCAACAATGTGTGAGATCATACCGAAGCCTGGTAAAATCAAAATATAGACCTCGGGGTGGCCGAAAAACCAGAACAAGTGTTGATACAGGATAGGATCTCCTCCGCCTGCGGGGTCAAAAAAGGTGGTGTTTAGGTTACGGTCAGTGAGGAGCATAGTGATGCCTGCCGCCAAAACCGGAAGGGATAGCAGGAGAAGCACGGCAGTAATCAGAACGGCCCAGACAAATAAAGGGGTCTGGTATTGAGTGATCGAAGGGGGCTTCATGTTGATGATGGTTGTGATGAAATTAATAGCGCCAAGAATAGAGGAGATCCCTGCCAAGTGAAGGGAAAAAATGGTTAAGTCCACCGAAGCCCCCGCATGGGCCAGATTGCCCGCCAGAGGCGGGTAAACTGTCCATCCAGTGCCTGCACCAGCTTCCACCCCAGACGAAGCCAGGAGGAGAAGAAAAGATGGAGGTAAGAGCCAAAAGCTTATGTTGTTTATACGTGGAAATGCCATGTCTGGGGCGCCGATCATCAGGGGAATAAGCCAGTTGCCGAAGCCCCCGATCATGATTGGTATCACTATAAAAAAGATTATTACGAAAGCATGAGCTGTGACGATTACATTATAAATTTGGTCGTCTCCCAGAAGAGCCCCGGGCTGGCTCAGTTCGGCACGAATTAAAAGGCTTAAAGCAGTGCCGACTATCCCGGCTCAGGCACCGAAGATTATGTAAAGGGTGCCAATGTCTTTATGGTTGGTTGAAAAAAATCAGCGTGTGATTGTCACAGGTAGGATGGCCGAGCAGGCGGTGGATTGTAGCTCCATGCACAGAGGTTTAAGCCCTCTTCCTATCAAGTCTAGGGGTGTTACACGTGGGATTGCAAACCCCAAGAAGCAGGCGCAACCTGCCTAGGCTTTAGCCGGCCCCCCCCCCCCCCCCCCTTTTTTTGGGGGGGGGGGGCTAGGCAGAAGTCCGCTGGCTTGGACGCTTAGCTGTTAACTAAGAGTTTGTGGGATCGAGGCCCTCTTGCCTAGGAGGTCTTAGCTTAATAAAAGTGTCTGTTTTGCATGCAGAAGATGTGGGATAGTAACCCGTAGGTCTTATCAGAGTCTGAGGGAGTCTAACCCCCGCTAGGGGCTTTGAAGGCCCCGGGTCTGATTAGCCTAAGACTCTTATGGGAAAAGCGCGAGGATGGAGGGGGTGAGAGGCAAAAGCAATGCTGTAAGGGAGACGGTAAAGGCCAAGGGGGAGGTGAGAGTAAGATAAGGAAAACGTCAAGGGGCGGAGGAACCCGGGGTGGCGGGAGAGGTGGTCAAAGTTATGGAATAAGAAAGGCGTAGGTAGAAGTACAGGCTCAGGAGGGCAGAGAGGGCTGACAGAGTAGCGAGGGCCGGGAGGTGCTGCTTGGAAAGCTCGTGGAGAATAAGTCATTTAGGTATAAAACCCGAGAGGGGTGGGAGGCCCCCCAAGGATAAGACAAGCACAGGGAAGACGGCGGTGATGCATGGGGACTTGGATCAGGATGTGGATAGGGAGGCCACCGAGGTGGTGGTGTTAACGTGTATAACCAGGAAAGTAGATGAGGTTATGATGATATAGAGAGCAAGAGACAGAAGGGTAAGGGAGGGAAGGAATTGAATGACAACAAGCATCCAGCCGAGGTGGGCGATAGAGGAGTAAGCGAGGACCTTACGAAGCTGGGTCTGGTTAAGACCGCCTCAGCCACCAACAAGCATGGAGGAAAGGGCAAGAAAAATAATAATGGCAGGGGCGGGAGGGGGGATTTGGAGCAGGAGAGCTAGGGGAGCAAGCTTTTGTCAAGTGGAGAGGATAAGGCAGGTTATAAGATCAAGACCTTGTAGGACTTCAGGAAGCCAGAAGTGTAAGGGGGCGAGGCCTAGTTTGAGAGACAAGGCAAGGGTAACCATGGTAGCAGCGGAGGGGGAGGTAAGCTGGTGGGTTAGCCATTGACCTGTAGCCCAGGCGTCGGTGGTGGCGGCAAAAAGGATGAGGGCGGCAGCAGCTGCTTGGGTAATGAAATACTTGGTTGAGGCCTCGACGGCGCGGGGATGAAAGGATTTGGCCATGAGAGGAATGATGGCAAGGGTGTTCATCTCTAGGCCTATCCAGGCAAGAAGCCAATGAGAGCTGGAAAAAGTAATGGTTGTGCCTAATCCAAGAGCGGAGAGCAGCATCGTAAGGGTAAGAGGGCTCATCAGTAAAGGAAGGGATTTAACCAACATGTTCGGGGTATGGGCCCGAAAGCTTTTTTAGCTGACCTTACTAGGAGGTGGTGTAGAGGATGCACGAGGGGTTTTGATCCCCTAAGGTTGGGTTCGAATCCCCTCTTCCTAAGGCCCGAGGGGGATCTAACCCCTGTGGTACACCCTATCAAGGTGGCCCCTGAACGCTCGGGCACGGGCCTAAGGTTAGGCTTGCGGGGGCAGGCCGGAGAAGGAGAGTGGCATGGCAAGGTGCCAGAGGATAATGGCCAAGGTGATAGGAAGGAAATTCTTTCAGACAAGGTGCATAAGCTGATCATAGCGGAACCGGGGGTAGGAGGCTCGGACCCAAAGGAAGGCTATGGAAAGCAGAGCGGATTTGAGCATGAGGCTGGCCGTAGTGAAAGACTGGAAGTCCGGGGAGTAAGAGGGGCCGAGGAATAAGACGGCGGAAAGAGTGTTCATCAAGAGAATGTTTGCGTATTCAGCCAGGAAGAAAAGGGCAAATGGGCCGCCGGCATATTCCACGTTAAAACCGGAAACTAGTTCCGACTCGCCTTCGGTTAAGTCAAAAGGGGCGCGGTTGGTTTCGGCTAAGGTGGAGATAAATCATATGGCGGCCAGCGGCCAGGCGGGTGCAAGGAGCCAAAGAGGCTCCTGGGCGACGGCGAACGTTTGGAGGGTAAAACCGCCGGCAAGAACAATGGCGCTGAGAAGGATTAGGCCTAAGCTAACTTCATAGGAGATGGTCTGGGCGACCGCCCGGAGGGCGCCGATTAGGGCGTATTTGGAATTAGATGCCCACCCTGAACCCAGGATGGAGTAGACCGCAAGACTGGAAATGGCAAGGACGAATAGAATGCCGAGGTTGAAATTGACGACTGGGTGGGGTATAGGGATGGGGGCTCAAAGGAGGAGAGCTAAGGTAAGGGCTAGAATGGGGGTAGCAAGAAACAAGAAGGGGGATGAGGTGGAAGGGCGGACAGGTTCCTTAATAAAAAGCTTGACGCCGTCGGCAATGGGTTGGAGAAGGCCGTAAGGGCCAACAACGTTGGGGCCCTTGCGAAGCTGCATGTAGCCAAGGACCTTACGCTCGACAAGGGTCAAAAAGGCAACCGCAAGAAGAACGGGAACAATGTAAGCCAGGGGGGCTAATAGGTGGGTAAGCAAGGGGGTGAGCATAGTTGAGGGGGGGAGTTGAACCCCCATGAATAAAGCTTAGGTCTATCGCAATCACCAGGCTCTGCCACCTCAACAAGCCGTTCTCTCCGGCAAGGGCTTTGCTCCCCTGGATCAATTTATTTGATTTCGGCGATGCTGGGGAGGGCTTGCCATGGGCATGGGCCCTGCCTCCCCGGTCCTTTCGTACTAGGGGGGGCAAGTTCTACAGATAGAAACTGACCTGGATTACTCCGGTCTGAACTCAGATCACGTAGGACTTTAATCGTTGAACAAACGAACCCTCAATAGCGGCTGCACCATTAGGATGTCCTGATCCAACATCGAGGTCGTAAACCCTCTCGTCGATAGGGGCTCTAGGAGAGGATTGCGCTGTTATCCCTAGGGTAACTCGGTCCGTGGATCGGCGGGTAGGCCGGATCTGGCTGTCAAGTGTATTGATGCCTAGAGGTGTGCCTCTTAGCTTGCGGGCAAGTTGCCCGGGTCATCATGGGGGTTTTGCGTACCCCACGGTCACCCCAACCAAAGGCTGGCGATAAGTTCCACTAAGGCTTGAAGGGTTAGGGGCCGGGGAGCTGGAAGTGGGTAATAGCAAGCCTAAAGCTCCATAGGGTCTTCTCGTCTTGTGGGGTTATCCCTGCTTCTGCACAGGGGGATCAGTTTCATTGACTAGAGAAGAGAGACAGTTAAGCCCTCGTGATGCCATTCATACAGGTCCCCATTTAAAGGACAAGTGATTGCGCTACCTTCGCACGGTCAAGATACCGCGGCCGTTAAACTTCAAGTCACAGGGCAGGCGGGACCTCTTATTGTATTTCAAGAGGCGGTGTTTTTGGTAAACAGGCGAGGCTTGGGGTTGCCGAGTTCCTTTCTTTCCTTTTAGTCTTTCCTATGGGGCACACCTGTGTTGGGGTAACGAGTCGGGGTAGGATGTTTTCCAGTCTTTCATTTTAGGATGTAGTACCCTCTTGCTGTGGGGGCGTTGACGGTCAGCGGGAAGTCCGTTCTGATTTACACTTGTGCCAGGAGGGGGGCCAGAACCCCCTTATTACTCGTATAAGCATAGTCTCTCTCATGGGGGCATGAGATGGCCCGGTAGAATAGGCGAGATTAGAGGCCACTAGTGATATAGTGGGAGCAGGATTCGCCGGAGCTTTAACGCTTTCTTAATAGGTGGCTGCTTTTAGGCCCACTTAGGCAAACGGCCTTATTGTATATAATCTTTAATCTGCCAATAAAGTTGTCTCTTGTCCGAAAGAGCTGTACCTCTTTCGCTTAACTCCTTCGTCTAATCCTTGATGTCCTTAGAGCTATACAAGTTGAGGCAAGGTAGGGAAGGGCTGAACTTCTATCCATTTGGCGGGCAACCAGCTATAACTGGGCTCGGTAGGCTTGTCACCTCTACCCGGGGATCGTTCCACTCTTTTGCCACAGAGACGGATTAGCCCCTAGATGGGCAGTCCCGGGGTAGCTCGTCCAGTTTCGGGGAAGAACACTGAAGGGCGCTTCGCACTATATTGCTAGCTTAATCATGATGCAAAAGGTACGAGGGTTAATCTCTGCTTCGCTGTGCTTTAGATTTTCACATGTTCTTTCAACGTTCCCTTACGGTACTGCAACTTTCGCGCTGTGGTCCCTTTCCGTCGCCCGTACTAAGGCGGAAAAATGTTTTGGCTTACAAGCAAAATTTTTATCGATCTACTTAATGGTGTCACGGTAGATTTAATAGACAGGCTAGTAATACGGCTCAAGGTGGTCCGACTTGCACGGACGACTCCTCAGTGTAAGAGAGGTGCTGTAACTGGCTTAGCTACGCCTTGGTTACCCAAGTACACCTTCCGGTATACTTACCTTGTTACGACTTGCCTCCCCTTTTCGGTGTTACTTTTTATGGAAGAAAATTCAAAGGTCGGGGAGAGTGACGGGCGGTGTGTGCGCGCCTCAGAGCCGGTTTCAGCCAGGCGCTCTGCTCCTGGCTTACTGCTAAATCCGCCTTAGGGGGCAGGTTTCAATGCCCCCTGCGTGGAGTTCCCTGGGGGAAGGAATGTAGCCCATTTCTTCCCAGCCCGTACGCTACACCTCGACCTGACGTGCTTGTCGTTGACTTTCTTGCTTACTATTAGGCCTTCAAAGGGTAAGCTGACGACGGCGGTATATAGGCGGAGTTAACCAGGGATGGTGAGGTTTAACGGGGATTATCGGTTCTAGAACAGGCTCCTCTAGGGGGGTCTGAGGCACCGCCAAGTCCTTTGGGTTTCAAGCTTCTGCTCGTAGTACCCTGGCGGACTGACGCGGTAGAGGACAGTCTAAGTTTACGGCCTGGCATAGCAGGGTATCTAATCCTGGTTTGTGACCAGGCTGTCGTGGGTTCAGGTCTGTTAGAGGGGCTTTCGCATAAGTAATTCCCGGCTTCGAGTGCGTATAACAGCCTGGAAGGCGTTTGCCTCTAGCCGAGTATACTCCTAACCACCCTTTACGCCGAAATCCGTCAACTTGAGCCCCTCGTATAACCGCGGCGGCTGGCACGAGTTTGGCCGGCTCTATTTGCTTTCATTAAGTCAGGCTCCCGCCTAGGGCTTAATGTCTATCACTGCTGAATTCCCTTGGGGGTGTGGCTAAGCAAGGCGTCTTGGGCGGGCGGTAAACGCGTGCCTGATGCCAGCTCCTAATGTCCGAAATGGACGCATAGGGCATCCTCACAGGGGTGCGGAGACTTGCATGTGTAAGTTTAGCAAAGGCTGACGGCAAAGTCAGGACCAAGCTTTTGTGCTCGCGGGGCTTTTCATGGCCCGTCTTAACATCTTCAGTGTTACGCTTTGTGTAAGCTACGCTGGC